ACACTAGCACTTCCACGTAATAACTCCACTAAAGGGGATCCTATTACCGGAATCGCTTCAGGTACACCTGTCACAATTTTGACTGCCCAATAACCGATTTGATCCCAAGGTAAAGAATAACCAGTTACACCAAATGATGCAGTCAATACAGCCAAAACCACACCTGTGACCCAAGTTAATTCACGGGGTTTTTTAAATCCACCTGTGAGATACACACGAAATACGTGCAGGATCATCATTAGAACCATCATACTTGCTGACCATCGATGAACTGATCGGATTAACCAACCAAAGTTGGCCTCCGTCATTATATATTGAACGGAGGAAAAAGCTTCTGTAACGGTTGGTCGGTAGTAAAAAGTCATAGCAAAACCGGTAGCAACTTGTACTAAAAAACAAGTAAGTGTAATTCCCCCTAAACAATAAAATATGTTGACATGAGGAGGAACATATTTACTCGTTATATCATCTGCAATTGCCTGAATCTCAAGACGTTCCTCAAACCAATCATATACTTTATTGAGATAGGTAACTAGCCCAACTCCCCCTCCGAGAACCGTATATGAAAATTTCATCTCGTACGGCTCAAGCAGAAACACACAAATTTTCAACGGATATTAGAAAAAAAGGTTCAAAACTTCATCAGCCACAGGATTGTATCAATTTGCCTTGAAGATATTAAATAAGAAAAATCCAAAATTTCTTCTTTGTGATGATAATGCCAAAAAATCTCAAGTTGGCTCGTCTGTCTTTCTTTCCCTTATGTTGATCATTAGAGGCCTCTTGACTTTTCTCTTCCCTATTTTTTATTTATTTTATTTACTAGTAAAATAAATAAAAATTAATAGTGGTTTTCTAATAGAAATTATCTTGTTTTGATCCTATGAATCAGTTCAATTAAAACCTTAGATTCATACTAGAGCCACGATGATTGAGTCTCAAGCTAAACAAAAGGCAAGGGTTATTCGAATAAGAACCGCTTGATGATCATTTATTGAATTGGTGTAATTACTCGACAAAATCGAGAGAAAAAAAAGTTGTCTTTTGGGCAAACAAAATTGGAAAGAAGAAAAGTTATTTTTTTTTTTTCAGTCTGGTTGCGAGGTCTAAATAGTGAGTATGAATCATAGTTCCATTTTTTTCTTGATCCACTCTATGTATTTCGTGTTCCAGATACTAGAATAAATAATATCCGACGAATTAGAATCATCTTGATAGAGAGAACAGGCCCTTTCTATGTATTATCAATAGGATCAATTCTAACAAGTCACACACTCATATTCCAGAGATACCAAAACAAAAAAATCCACGGTCGAACTACCAGAATGTCTAGAAATATGGAGCTTAAAGCAGAAAGACCTTTTTTAGATGGATAAATTATGACTTCATAGTTTTAGTTAGTAGAAACCTAATTCATTAAAATTCCGTCCAGTAAAACAGAAGAATTATAAATTTCTAAAATGATAGATAGGAATATCGCGAATAAAGCCATTGCAACCCCCATAAAAGGAGTAGTCCCCCAACCCGGAGCGACTTTCCCATATTCCGAATTCAAGGGTTTCAATAAACTACCTGCGCCAGTTCGTTTTGGCCTAGGCCTAGAACTATCTTCAACGGTTTGTGTAGCCATAAATTCTATTTAATCATTGGTGTTGACTTTGTATACTATTCCGTTGTAGTTGTAAATACACGATCTTTATCATAGATCCATTGTAATCTTGAAATTCTATAAAAATGGAAACAGCAACTTTAGTCGCCATCTCCATATCTGGTTTACTTGTAAGCTTTACTGGGTATGCCTTATATACCGCGTTTGGGCAACCCTCCCAACAATTAAGAGATCCATTCGAAGAACATGGGGACTAATTGAAGTAAGAAGTCTCCCAGCTGGGAGACTTCTTACTTCAATTAAATTATTTCATTTTTTAGTCGGAACCTTAGGTGGTTCTCGGAAGAAGATAGCGAAAAAAATTATCCCTAAAGTCGAAACTAAAAGGAACGTATAAACCAATGCTTCCATAGATTCGATCGTGGTTTATTTACAATTATAACTTCCACACCTATTCACTTGTCATTTGGGATCATTTCCCATATAAAAAAAGAAAAAGAGTCAAAGAAAGGAGAGGACAGGAGATGTTTCCCAAAAGAGAGGCAAAAGATACCATAGCAATGTGGTATCAGATTGTCTGTCTCCTTGTAGTAGGATCCCCAACTTTTTGGAATGTTCCAAATTCCACTTGAGCATCCAAGTCTGGATCAATACCAGCAAAAACATCTCGGAACAAGGTTCGAGCGCCATGCCAAATGTGTCCGAAAAAAAAGAGCAAAGCAAAGGTAGCATGACCAAAAGTAAACCAACCCCTTGGACTGCTGCGAAAAACACCATCTGATTTCAAAGTAGCTCGATCTAATTCAAAAATTTCTCCTAATTGGGCACGCCTCGCATATTTTTTTACAGTAGCAGGATCAGAATAACTTACTCCATTAAGTTCGCCACCATAGAACTCCACCGTTACACCTACTTGTTCAACGCTATATTTGGATTCTGCTCTTCTAAAAGGAACGTCCGCTCTCACAATTCCCTCTTCATCTACCAAAACTACAGGAAATGTTTCAAAAAAAGTAGGCATACGACGTACAAAAAGCTCGCGCCCTTCTTTATCTCTAAAGACGGGATGTCCTAACCATCCAACAGCTATTCCATCCCCATTGTCCATTGAGCCTGCTCTGAATAATCCCCCCTTTGCCGGATTATTACCAATATAATCATAAAAAGCTAATTTTTCGGGAATTTTAGACCAAGCTTCTGATAAACTAAGATTTTCGGCTAACCCATCGCTAACTCTTCGATATATTTCTTGCTGAAAGTATCCCTGATCCCACTGATAACGAGTAGGTCCAAATAATTCGATTGGGGTAGTTGCCGATCCATACCACATAGTTCCGGCAACTACGAAAGCTGCAAAAAAAACAGCAGCGATACTACTGGAAAGTACAGTTTCAATATTGCCCATACGTAATCCTTTGTATAGACGTTGAGGCGGACGGACACTAAGATGGAATAGGCCCGCTAATATGCCCAGTGTACCCGCAGCAATATGATGCGAAGCTATTCCTCCCGGAACAAAAGGATCAAAACCTTCTGCACCCCACGCAGGATTTACAGCTTGTACTTTTCCTGTTAGTCCATAAGGATCGGACACCCATATCCCAGGACCATACAAACCGGTTACATGAAATGCACCAAAGCCAAAACAAGCCACCCCTGCAAGAAATAAATGAATTCCAAAGATCTTGGGCAAATCCAAAGAAGGTTTTCCCGTCCGCTCATCACAGAATATTTCTAGGTCCCAATATACCCAATGCCAGATAGCTGCCAAGAAACACAAGCCAGAAAACACAATATGCGCACCTGCTACGCCTTCATAACTCCAAATACCCGGATTCGTTATAGTTCCTCCTGAAATACTCCAACCCCCCCATGAATTGGTTATTCCTAAACGAGTCATGAAGGGGATGACGAACATACCTTGTCTCCACATTGGATCCAGAACAGGATCAGAGGGATCAAAAACCGCTAATTCGTATAAAGCCATCGAGCCAGCCCAACCAGAAACTAGAGCTGTATGCATTATATGCACCGAAAGCAATCGACCCGGATCATTCAATACGACAGTATGAACACGATACCAAGGCAAACCCATGGAAATACCCCTTTAGCAAAGAAAAATAGACACGATGTCATTTTATTTTATCGCATTGGAAAAGACTATCCATATCCTATGTACCTAACCCTTCTAGGGGATTCTGTGTCAGAAAGCGTGAATATTTATTTCATTCCATTAAAAATAAGAAGCCGATTCTGTTTGTAAGAAGAAAGAGAAGCAGATCTATTCTATACTCGATAAGTGCCAACATGCAATGGGTAGCTTGGGCTATTTCGAAAAACGAAGAATAGATCCCTAATCCCTCTTTGTTTATCATTCGAATCACAGATTCCTTTTTCTTTATTCAATCTGTCTTATCCTTATATAATTTTTCAATCTATGTATTAATAGAATCTATAGTATTCTTATAGAATAAGAAAAAAATGAAGATAATAAACTGCGGATTCTTTGTTTCTCTTCCATTCTTAAGTTTCCATATTAAAGTGTAGTTTTCTTACTTAAATCTAATAATATTAATCTAATATGCCCATTGGTGTTCCAAAAGTACCTTACCGGATTCCCGGAGATGAAGAAGCGACTTGGGTTGACTTATACAATGTTATGTATCGAGAAAGGACACTTTTTTTAGGTCAAGAGATTCGTTGCGAGATCACGAATCATATTACAGGTCTCATGGTATATCTCAGTATAGAAGATGGAATTAGCGATATTTTTTTGTTTATAAACTCCCCCGGTGGGTGGCTAATCTCAGGAATGGCGATTTTTGATACGATGCAAACGGTGACACCGGATATATATACAATATGCCTCGGAATAGCCGCGTCCATGGCCTCCTTCATTCTGCTTGGAGGAGAACCCACTAAACGTATAGCATTCCCTCACGCTAGAATTATGCTTCACCAACCGGCTAGTGCTTATTATCGGGCAAGGACACCAGAATTTTTACTAGAAGTGGAAGAGTTACACAAAGTTCGCGAAATGATCACAAGGGTTTATGCACTAAGAACAGGCAAGCCTTTTTGGGTTGTATCCGAAGACATGGAAAGGGATGTTTTTATGTCAGCAGACGAAGCCAAAGCTTATGGACTTGTCGATATTGTAGGGGATGAAATGATTGACGAGCACTGCGATACTGATCCAGTATGGTTTCCAGAAATGTTTAAGGATTGGTAGTGGCTGAATTTCTTGTAAATTTATTTCAAACCTAAATTCAGGTTTTATGCGATTTTCTAGAAAATAGAAATACTTCATGATGATGAATCATCAGGTTAAGATCGATCTAAACCAATCCATTTTTTTTTCTATATACATACGACATGCCAACGGTTAAACAACTTATTAGAAATGCAAGACAGCCAATACGAAATGCTAGAAAAACGCCCGCGCTTAAGGGATGTCCTCAGCGCCGAGGAACATGTGCTAGGGTGTATGTGCGACTCGTTCAGATCATGAGTTCAAACAAATAAGACTATTTTTGAAATATCCATGATCGGTACCAATGAATAGGATAGAGCTTCTCTCTCCTAGATTTCTATGGTATATTGAATTTATGGTTTGCTTTGGTGCAAATCCAATCATCTAGATTGGAAGAAGCAATTCCCCCATTGGTAGCAAATAGTTATCGATTAAGCGGAGGAAATAGTAATAAAAAGAAAAGAAAAGGCTTATGCTCCTTTATCTTAAAAGAACGGACTAAAGGGTCAGCTACTTAGCCAACTTTCATAATTAAATACCGTCACTGTATGAATAACTCTTATTTATTGTGAAAAGAGCGATTTACTCTATAATGGATAGGTAGAGCCAAAGACTGTGAACTATACAAGTTCACAATACTTTTTGATGAAAGAAAGGGCTCCGGTGTATAGAGAGGGCCTCACCGTTTAAAAGAGAACCATAGAAACGATGGAACCCACTGTTTTTTTAGTATCGTTAGAATTTGTTATTTTTATGCGAAATAACTGAAGGGGGTAGAATAAAAAAGCGTGGTTGGGAAGGTTATAGTAGCAAAAGCCATTGGAATTAATATTTTATATATCGGAATAATCCGTTTTGTTATTAATGGGAAAAAGAACGGTTAAAAAAAGAGAAATCATTAGTTATTCATTAAGGTTAATTTGATTCAATGACCAGAGTTCCGCGAGGATATGTAGCCCGGAGACGACGAACAAAAATGCGTTCATTTGCCTCAAACTTTAGAGGGGCTCATTTAAGACTTAATCGAATGATTACTCAACAAGTAAGAAGAGCTTTTGTTTCTTCTCATCGAGATAGAGGCAGGCAAAAGAGGGATTTTCGTCGTTTGTGGATCACTCGGATAAACGCAGCAACACGGATATATAAAGTATTCAATAGTTATAGTAAATTAATACACAATCTGTACAAAAAGGAATTGATTCTTAATCGTAAAATGCTTGCACAAGTAGCTGTATTAAATCCAAATAATCTTTACACGATTTCCAATAAAATAAATACCATCAATTAAAGGGATAAAAAAGTAATATACAGGAATAATTAAAACCGAATTCCCGGAGAGGGAACTCCGGGAAGATACAATAAATTAAGATTAAGTGGTAGGAATCAACGAGCATGTTGCAATAAATAAAAAAACTATTTCTTTTTTCCCATTTTTCTTTCTTTTCTTATAACAAACAAAAGAATATAAACTGGATTACTTTATTTATATATGAGTCTGACCCTTCCGAATAAAACATCAACAATCGGAACTTAAGCTCCGATTGTTGTTTCTTAAATTCTGGTTGGAGTTTCTTAAATTTCGATTGGAATTGAACTTTTGTGTTAATTGAGGAATATGTCTATTTTTTCTGTGTCTAGGACTAGTAATTATTGAAATTGACTGGGCTTGAAATTGCTTCTCATTTTCATAGTTACGAAATGGTAAGAAAGATAAAATACGAGCCTGTTTTATAGCAAGAGTAATTAATCGTTGTTGTTTCAAGGTTAATCTATTTATTCGTCTGGATAATATTTTTCCTTGTTCACTAATAAATCGATTAATTAAGCTCATGTTTCTATAATCAATTCGATCCCCCGGACCAATTCGGGAACGCCTACGAAAAGGTTGTTTGGATTTACGAAAAGATTGTTTGAATTTACGAAAAGGTTGCTTGGATTTATGAAAAGTTTGTTTGGATTTACGAAAAGGTTGCTTAGATTTACAAAAAGGTTGTTTAGATATATACATGATTTATTCCTTATTTAAAAATTTGAAAAATAAAAAAATGGATTTCTTTATTTTATTAATTTTGGATCCAGAAGAAGTAGTCTTTCTTTGGTCCATATATTATTTGATTCATATACTATATATAAAAAAAGCTCTATACATATGAAATAATATCTACCTAAAGTGGATTTGTATTTTGGATTCTATCTATGTTCTATATATTAAATAATAAATTCTTACTCTTTCTATTCTTTAGAAAAATTAAAAACACGATGCTCCTATTTCTTTATTTCATTATGAGTCGTATGCTTGCGGCAATAACGACAAAATTTTCTTAATTCTAATTGTCCGGGTGTATTGTGGCGATTCTTTTGAGTACTATATCTAGAAATCCCCGTCGATTCCTTATTGGTACCCTTTCGAACACAACTGATACATTCCAAAATCACTCTGATTCTAACATCTTTGCCCTTGGCCATGAACCTCCTTTCCTTTTTGGATCGACTTAACTTAATTCTTATACCTGTTCTTTTATTCTTCTATATTGGATCCGAAAAAGAAGAATAAAATCCAATAGAATAAAAAATGGAGAAATAATTAAAGAATACAATCCTTGTCGAATTAGCAAGGATTTTGCTTCGAAATCCTTTCATTTAAGTAGCAAGCCCGGTTCTTTCTATGCTCGAATTTGTGAGGCTTGACTTAGCTTGGATACCGCTTTTAATTAAATTTATGTTTTTTTTTTTTCAAAAATGAGATTTACCAAATTTTTGATGACTCTGAGGTTCAACCCAATCCCTCTTTTCTTTCTTTTTGCTTCGTATACTAAAAAAGGATTGAAAGATAATTTTCGTCATGGCACGAAGAATTCTATCTCTCATATAGGAATAACTAGAATTAAAAAAAAGGGAATGACAAAGCATCTGGGAATAAACGATTAATTTCTATCAATAAACCTGCTAAAGCCCCAAACCATAGAGTACTTAGCACGGGTGCTACAGAGAGATATGTTTTTATATCCCGCATTGAAAATCCTCCTTCCTTATTGGAATACATATATGATCAGATACTCTTGCCCAAGATCGTTTGTATTTCTTTATTTAGATTTAGGCGAAATTCCTAACTAAAAAAACAAAATCAATATTCTATATATTATAGAATGAACCATATAGACGAGATTTTCCTATCCCTAAAAAAGAAAAAGATGACAAAAGAAAAAGATGACCCCTTCTCCCTATACATTACTAAGGAATAGTAATTTTTCTTTTATAGGTGAAATTCAACTGGATTTTAGATATATATCCTTCCTTGATTATATGAGACCAAAAACAAGAAATGACAAGAAAGTTCTATATAGATAGATAAATAGAAGAAAATTACAATGTGGAAAACAAGAAAGGAATTGTGTACAATGGCATTGTACAACAATTTGGAAAAGGGATGTAGCGCAGCTTGGTAGCGCGTTTGTTTTGGGTACAAAATGTCACAGGTTCAAATCCTGTCATCCCTACCTATTACTTCTCTCTTCTTTATGGGCAGTAGCGGGGAGATCAGTTAAAGTGTATATAACTTGAATTTGTGGATACTATACGTACGTGAGACACGTTAGGAGTAGAAAAGGATTTTCTTTTTGAAAGCGCTCTTAGTTCAGTTTGGTAGAACGCGGGTCTCCAAAACCCGATGTCGTAGGTTCAAATCCTACAGAGCGTGATTCCATCTATCTTATGTCGAAACAGAGTAAAATAAATTAAAAAAAACAAAGTCGAATTACAACTCCAATTTGACCTCCTCTCTAGTCTGGAGGAGGTCAATCAAAAAATAAATATTACTCAATCAAAGATCCAACTGATCCCCACGCCTGTATTGCAAATACGCAGTCACGAATAATCCCGCTAAAGTAATAGGAATTAGGCCTAAGACGATTCCAAATAGAAAAACTTCAATCATTTCGATTTGTTCGAGGGGATAAAAAAAGAGGTACGATCTATCTCTAAATAATAGTCTAAATTATCCACGAATCTCAATGACCAAAAAAAGAATTGGTAATTAGCGTGAAAAAAGGTCCTATAATATCAGGAATCCAAAAGAAAGATTCTTATTTTCTGACTTATTCATTCAATTCATTTCAAATAAGACGTATCTTGTTCAAGCCAATAAATAGAGCTGGGGTTATAGTTAAAGCAGCCAGTAGAAAACCAAAATAACTAGTTATAGTAAGCATGAAGGGGTTAAATTCCATTTTTTTTTTTACTACACTACATATGTTGGTAAAGCACTTACCTAAGTTATGGAAAATTCCTAATTCATCGGTTATTTTAGATAATACTAAAAAACAAGATAGAGTGAGATACAGAAGTGTAAAACAAAATCGATTCATCAGATGGGACATGAGTCCCTAATTCCGAATCAAGAGATTTATTGTGGAATCTGTCAGTTAAGTAAAGTAATAATATTAAGAACTAGATCATCTAAACCATTGAAAAATGAGATTAGATTTTTTGGGGATTTTGGAATAAAACATAAATAAAGAATGGAATTTTAAAAAAGTTCTTTCTATTTCAGATTATTTCTTTTTCAATAGGATTTAATCCTCTTTTTAGAACAAATGGTCGTCCCCTATTCTTTCTTATTTTAACTCATTGTATTCCATATGGAATAAGAGGAGAAGAAAACCATTCCACGACTCCCGAGGGCCCCCCTGAAAAAGGGAAAAATTAACTTTATTTTTATTTATTCATTTTTCGAGCCCCAACCAAAGTTGATTCGAAGACGAGACAAACAAGATAGGATTGATTACGAATCTTGATTCTTCAAAGAATGTATTCCCTTTCTTTCATAATGGATTATCTACTATTCTATTTTCTATTTTTTAGAGAGTATTTTATACTAACCAATTTAATTCCTTAAAGGGAAAAGTTGGATTCGAATAAAACTTTTAACTAAAAAGGGATAGATTTCGCATATACTTTGTATTGCGTCAATATGAGAATATCTTTTCTAAATTCTTTATCCAAACCTATTGATCATTAACTTAGGTTTTCCCAAGATCCTGGTCACTATTCCAAATTTAATTATTCTACTATTCCGAAGACAATGAAAATAAGTAGGACCCAAAAAATTGGGGTTTCTGTTGATGTCTTGAATAACATGT